CTCGAATAAAGGGGAGAATTAATACAAATACAGATCAAACTAACGATATTAAGCATAACATACATTTTGTTCTTGGAGATAATTGCATTTTGATTGCGTTTTTGATATAAGGAAAAAGAAAGTAAGTAAGGTAGAAAAAAACCCTTCTTTTTCTTTGAATCCACCCAACCAAAAATCCTCCAATTCTCAAAGGAGAATAGAAGAAATCATACTTTCATACAATATCTTAATTGAATTCTATGTAATGATCAATAAATTAAGTTGAATTCTATATCTATATGTATCAAAATCCTAGTACCAATCGATTCTATAGATATATAGATATTTGGACTGGAGTTGACAAACAAGCAATACCAATATTATTGTTTTTTAGTGTCGATTAGAAATTGAAATGGGGCGTGGCCAAGTGGTAAGGCAACGGGTTTTGGTCCCGCTATTCGGAGGTTCGAATCCTTCCGTCCCAGCGCAGTCCATTTTTTATGCTCCATTATTCCCATAGAAAAAAATAGGGGAGTGGGTAGGAGTTAATCCATATTAATTTAAATATCTGTGTTTGTTCGAATTTCATTAACAAATGATCAAGTTCCGTATTATATAGAAATATGTTATGGAGCTGATCTTTTTTCTTTGAATCTAATTGGATTTGGGTATTTCCTGTTTGACTCTAATGAAAAATTGGAAATCGATTTAACGATTGAGGCAGGGGTGATTTATCCTATCCCTTTGTATTCACTTTATCACTAGTCGATATTAATCAACCCCATTTAAACCAAATACATATAAATCATATAATAGAATCATATAAAATGAGGAAATGTTTAGCTTATATGGTACGTATCATTCTATTTCAATGACAAGAAAATTTTTGGTTTTTTGTGAAAAAGATTTGTAATCCTTAAATTATTTAAACTGAAATTCTAGATATTCTATAATCTATAATATCTAGAACAGTAACAATTGTTCAGTCTATCTGATAGATACGAAAAACCTTCCCTATTTTTTTCTCGGATCTATATATTATTTATGTATGTTTATGTATGTTAAAAATGCTGTCTTGCTAAGACTTTTTCAGAAAAACCGTTCCACATATCATATATTCATATATAGAAGAAAAGTCTAGATTATGATGTCTATGGACAGCTGAACCAGTGACTATTCATGATTCCATAATTGAATCAATTTCATACCGGTTCCAAATTAGAGGAATGTTATGGTAAAACTTCGTTTGAAACGATGTGGTAGAAAGCAACGTGCGACTTGAAGGACAGGATCCGCTGTGGATTTTTACATCCACCATTTTTGATTTGTCTAAGAATAAGGGTGCTCTCGGCTCGACATTGTTTGTTCTGTTACACCCGAACCCTTCGTTTTTTGTTGGGTTGTAAATAGTCCATGATGGAGCTCGAATAGAAAGTATTAATTCATTTCTCGGGGGCAAGGATCTAGGGTTAATGCCAATCAATTGGAGGAACAACTTCGTAAATATATCGAACATATATAGCAATCGAAAGGATCCAATTCGAGCAAGTTTCCAATTCAAAAGCAAAACTTGTTGAAATTGATTCCAATTTTTCGATTCAAAGTGTATCACGCGGGAATCGACTGTCCATAGGATTCTTTGATCGAAAGAAATCAAAAGGGGGTATGTTGCTGCCATTTTTTTTTGAAAGGATTAAGAAGCACCGAAGTAATGTCTAAACCCAATGATTAAAAATAAGGAAAGGATCTAAGAACAAGGAAACACCCTTTTAATTTAATTGTCTCGATCGTCTCAATAACTGGATCGGACTAAAGAATCCAAATAGAATTTGAAATGGTTTAAACAAGACAAACAAAGGGGAGTAAAGACTACTCAATAAATGAAATTGACTAAAGATTTTTCCTTTGAACTATTTGAGAATTATCCAACTTGAGTTATGAGTACGAATGGTTTCTTTTTCATTTTCAGGAAGAAAAAAAAAGACTGAAATCATAGTCTAATTGATTTTATGGGCCCATTTGTCATTTCATTTATTAGAATTGCATATATAGACAAAATGAGAATCAAATCATTTTTTCGCGAGCCGTACGAGGAGAAAACTTCCTATACGGTTCTAGGGGGGGTATTGTTCATCTACATCTATCCCAATGAGCCATCTATCGAATCGTTGCAATTGATGTTCGATCCCGAAGAGAAGGAAAAGATCTTAGAAAGGTGGGCTTTTATGATCCAATGAAGAATCAAACTTATTTAAATGTTCCTCTTATTCTACATTTCCTTGAAAAGGGTGCTCAACCCACAGGAACTGTTCAGAATCTTTTAAAGAAAGCGGAAGTTTTGAAGGAACTTCCGCCTAATCAAATGAAATTCAATTAAAGAAATACCAGGGGGGGTAGCGACTTGTATATAACTTTGTCTAATTTTTTTCTACTTGCCCCCCCTTTTTCTTTTTTTCTGCCGTATTCATATTTATTTATCATAGTTTCCGTCGAATCTGATGGTCTAGATGGTCTAGAATGA